ATTTTTATTCATAATTGGAAGTTTCTATGAAATAATAGAAAGGGCTCGGTGACCTTTAGGAAAGGGCAAAGAAGCTTTTCACTTTGATTTCATATTATCAATTATCTAAAAAATAAAACAAATGGAGAAAAGCCGGCTATCGGAATCGAACCGATGACCATCGCATTACAAATGCGATGCTCTAACCTCTGAGCTAAGCGGGCTCGCATAATATAAATTGTACACGTATACTAATTTAGTAAACTACTGCTACTAAGATCTTAACTTTTTATTCTTAGCTATTTCATAAGAAATATGATATAAATGTAAAAAAATTCAACTATAGAAACGAATAAGAATGGAAAATCTAATTTCCAAAAACATTTCATTTTGATCTATTAATTTAGATCTATTTCTCAAATATATGTTTATCAATAATAAATATCTTAATTTGTTTAATTAGATACTAAGATTTTTTTATTATATCCATATTTAATCCATATTTAATTTACTATTTTTTTTAATATTGTTTTTTGATATTTTACTATATAATTACTATATAAAAATAAAAGAAAACTATAACTATATTATAACTATATAAAATATAAATTCGAAATAAAATATTTTAGTACATAGTTTTATATTTCTATATATTTAGTTATATTTCGAATTTGAAATCGAATTTGGTAACTAAAGTTAGTAATATAATCTAGTAATTAAGTTCTAGTAATTAAGTTAGAATCTTATTCTATAATTAGAATCGTAGAATATATTAAATTAATATAATTAATTAATATAATTAATTATTATATATATTTGAAATCGAAAATATAGAATTTATATAATAAAAAAGAATTTCCTATTTCATTAATATTCATTGATAACTCATTGATAACTAATTCGAAATTAACGGAATAATTAATTGATTAATTATATCCATTCGATTAGTTATGGCTATTAATGAAATTTGAAATTACTAAATTGCCCTTTGTCGTTTTTTTTATTATTTATTATGGTCTTCCCTAAGAAAAGGATAAAAAGAGAAAAGTGCAATCCAGATCATAATGAAACATTCCTATGGTTTCATTCGGAAAGGCGAAACCTAAGACGAAAAAAAAAAAGAATCGACCGTTCAAGTATTAAAAATTGCACACTAAAAATGATAGAAATAGGGACATGTATAAGTCTAATATATATATTATAATAGATATATGTTATGTGGTATATATCTATATTGAATTTCTGATTGGACCAAGTATGGTTTCCAATAGAGATGAAAGAAGATAGATACGAAATCAAATAGGAGCAAACACTTTTCAATACAGGAATCGATATCTAATGAATTCCACGGTTCCAGCATAATAAAAATGGAAATGAACGAAAAGGGGTAAACGGCATCATGATGTGATCCTAATCACATCACAAAAAAAAGGGGGGATATGGCGAAATTGGTAGACGCTACGGACTTAATTGGATTGAGCCTTGGTATGGAAACCTACCAAGTGATAACTTTCAAATTCAGAGAAACCCTGGAATTAAAAATGGGCAATCCTGAGCCAAATCCCGTTTTATGAAAACAAACAAGGGTTTCAGAAAGCGAGAATAAATAAAGGATAGGTGCAGAGACTCAATGGAAGCTGTTCTAACAAATGGAGTTGGCGGCGTTGTGTTCGTAAAGGAATCCTTCCATCGAAACTTCCGAAAGGATGAAACATATATACATATGTATACTTACTGAAATACTATCGCCAAATGATTAAAAATGATTAATGACGACTCCAACCGGTTCTATAATTTTTATATATCTATTTAGATGAAAAATAGTCATTGATCAAATTATTCACTCCATCATAGTCTGATCGATCTTTTTAAGAATTGATTAATCGGATAAGAATAAAGATAGAGTCCCATTCTACGTGTCAATATCGACAACAATGAAATTTATAGTAAGAGGAAAATCCGTCGACTTTAGAAATCGTGAGGGTTCAAGTCCCTCTATCCCCAAAAAGACCTGGTTGCCTCGTTGCCTCCCTAATTATTTATCTTCTCATTTTATTATCGACTCGAAATTGGTTATGTTTCTCAGTCATTCTCACTCTACTCTTTCACAAACCTATCTGAGCAGAAAAATGTTTTCTTATCACAAGCCTTGTGTGTGATATATATGATAATGATACGTGTACAAATGTAAATCAGCATCTTTGAATAATGTGTTAAATTTGAATAATTAACAATCCATATCATTATTTGTACTGTATTGAAACTTACAAAGTTTTCTTTTTGAAGATACAAGAAATTCTACAAGGGCCTGGATAATACTTTGTAATATCTTTTAGTTTTTTTAATTGACATAGACCCAAGTCCTATATTAAAATAAAATGAGGATGATGCGTCGTGAATGGTCGGGATAGCTCAGCTGGTAGAGCAGAGGACTGAAAATCCTCGTGTCACCAGTTCAAATCTGGTTCCTGGCACATGAGTAATTTGTATGAGTATATATTCTACAAATTAATTGATATGG